ATTTCTTTTTTTTTTACTTTTTTTTGATTTCGCTTTTATTGTTTGTTTAGGTTTGTAACTATGTGATTAATCGAAGTGGGGGGGCAATCTGATGATCCTTCATCAGATGATTGTCGAAGGAAGACGCAAGGTAGGTTAGAAAAAAAAAAAAAGAAACCGATGCTAAATAAAGAAATTTTTGATTGATTGGGTCAGGAATCCAAATTTGGATTCGGTATGGATAAAAGAACTTCCTATGTTATACTAATCAAGTCTCGACGACGAATTGATTTGATAGATCAGATATTGTTATTCATGATATTGATCCGATTCAAGATCATCGAGAGGTAATTCATTCATTGAATTTACAGACGAAAGATTTATCATCTCTAGGGGATTAAATCCCGAGTTATTACGAAGTAAAAAAACCAATGAGATTATGGAAGTAAATATTCTTGCATTTATTGCTACTGCACTATTCATTCTAGTTCCTACCGCCTTTCTACTTATCATTTACGTAAAAACAGTCAGTCAAAATGATTAATTCAATTGCATTTTCAAATGAATTTCAATGAAACTTTTCTTCTGAGTTCTCATCCAAAACTGACGAAGTCAAATGAAAAGGATTCGAATTTCACGTCTTAACTTAAATGAAATGAGCGGACTCGAGTCGGAAGTATTCTAAGAGATAGATCGGATGATAGAAGGATTCATCTATTTCTTTCTTACCATCCGATCTATCTCTTAGTCTAGAAACTTAGTTTCTAAAGTTGTAATCTAGAATAAAGATAAAGGCTTAAGTTTCTATAGATCAATCTACAATATTCTCTTCATAAACGCGGAAATTAATTCCATATATTGTATATATTGTATGGAATTGACATAAGACCCAATTTGCTACATCTATTTGTTCCGATTAATCGGAACAAATTCTTATCTTAGGATTCGATTTTAATAAGGAAAAGGAAACCTTACCCATTTTTAAGGCCCAAACCATGATATGAAATAAGTCGATAAAGCATAAATCGCCTTTCTCAAATTACGGTAAATGCCCAATATGTGATTCGTCCGAGGCAAGATCTTATTATTGCATAGTCTCTTGTTAGACAACCACTATCTCTATATCATTTCTCATAGAAAGTGTGTATACGCTTAACAAAACGACTTCTTCTTTGAAGAGTAAAGAATCAAAAAAAGGTCCGGTCTTCCTCACTATCCATCTATATCTGTAAAGATAGTAAGAACCCATTCCGAAATTTTCTATTTCGGAAGAATTTTAGGTTGGACTAAATTTCCAACCATCTGAATCCCTTTCTTTTCGCAATACAAACAAGGGAATCGCTGAAATATCTCTTTGATTGAAAGAGTATCATTCATATCATAGATTACTCCATTGAGTTCCAATGGGATTCGAAAGTCAGAGATTTTGACTTTAAATACTTCAAAACGCGTTGCAGAACGATCTATAAAACAATTGATACGATTTGATTCTTCAACTCAGTTAGTAGTGCTTCTAGAGTCCACTTCTTCCCCACACTACGAGTGAAAGGGAAAACGTAAAGACTACCATTAAAGCAGCCCAAGCAAGACTTACTATATCCATGTGAATTCTGTCCCCTATCTCTATAAATACGAAGGAATTATTCCATTATTCCTCATTTCCTCATTAATAATATAATAGTGGAATCAATGGTGCAGAGTCAAAAGGGGATTCTGCCCGAACACTATTGAGAAACCAATCCAAAAAATTGATTATGATTTCAAATTGGGAAAGCAAGTAAAATACGTGGTAACATCCCAAGGGAATGAGACCATGTAGGAATAAGAAAAAGAAGGTTTCTTTTTTTTTGTTTTTGCCCCTTTTTCTAGAAAAGTCAATTATCCATTCAATCTAATATTGATTGTATACCGGAGCACTCAGAGATTTTTGTGAGTCCGTTGTATAGAAAGCAACCCCCGGCCCTTTCCAAAACTATTAATTGACTTTTCTATCGGGCTCTACAATCTGAGTCAAGATCCAGTCATTAGACACTCCCTTACTCTATATATCTATATAGTAATAGAAAGGAATCGTGAGGTCTTAATAGTCCTTCTACCTGTGGATTAGAATATTTTCTTGAATCCTAGATGCGAACGAGGATTCACAATCTTTTCTTTTAGAAAACCCTCAAACCACATGCTTAGAATCAAACAAAACATCAACGGTCTGTTTCCTCTCTCTGCTTCTAACGGGGAAGAATTCTGCGAATTCTATCTTCAGAACAGAAGAGAAGCGGAGATTGCAAGTTTTTTGTTGATCAGGCGACACCCGGATTTGAACTGGGGAAAAAGGATTTGCAGTCCCCCGCCTTACCACTCGGCCATGCCGCCAAAATGATATAAAATAGATGCAAATTTTCCCGAATTACTGAATTTTTATTGTACTTGCATTTTGACTCCTGTTTTCCCCAATCCCTTTCCTAAAAGAGAGACCCCTTTTTGATTGTATTTGATCCATCCCTTTGATGGATTTAGAGTATCT